CATATAATTATCACTATAAATCAGAACCATAATTCCAACAGTAGTGATTAATATTGACATAATAGAAGTAAGTGGATCGATCAAGTATCCAAATTCTAAAGAAAAATCATTATTTATAATCCAAGACCATACATATTGATAGACAGAACTGCTATTTATTTGCTGAATAGACAGATTCATAGAAAAAATCATGACTATACTTAACAATAAAACACTCTGAAAAGCCCACATACGACGAAGACTTTTTGTTGCCGTCGGAAAAAGAAGAAGTCCCAACCCTATTAACATAGGAACTGGAAGTGGAAGAAAAGGGATTATCCACGCATATTGATATGTCTGTTCCATAAAAAAAGTTTTTTATTCTTAATTAATTGTTTCCGATTCACCGGATCTTGCCTCGTTCGAAAAAACTCAATAAAAAATCAAGATATGAACTAACTTATTGAATATGTTTATACTTATTGAATATTTTTATACTTATTGAATATTTTTATATTAGTATTTATTCTGAGTCTTTTCAAAATCGTTCAAATATTCAAAAAAAGAAGTTACAGTTGGTCAAATGATATGACTAAGTGACATATCAAAACGAATACTTATAATAGGAAAATGAAAATATAGCAAGGAGAAAAATTTAGGCTAAAAAGAGCACTTTATCCTGATATGAATTATAGGATTAACTAAGGGCATCGGTCTAATGAAATCAAAACTCTTGGTTTTCATTAGTTTATTTAAACTCATTAACTAATTCATTAACTAATTCATTATGGGATTGATTGTTTTCTATTTCAATCAAAACAATTTATTAGTAAAGTTTACAATCCTTTGAGGTATTTGATTACATGTAAATAAAGTATAGAATGAGGAAAATAAAGGTCTTTTAGGTTCTTTATTTTTTTTTATTAAGTTTGATTTAGCAGATTCTAAAGATATAACTTTGAGAGATAAACAACGAGAACTAAAAATTCCAAACCAAAAATTGTTGGTTTTACGAATAGTGTATGGAATGATGTATGGAATCAAAAATTTTTGATTGTTATTTCGAGTCATTATTTTTATTTCGAGTCATTTTTGATCCAATTTTCACGGATCTTTGACATATCTATATTTCTTTTTTATGAAGAGAATCTTATTTAGATAAAAAATAGATAATGAATAAGAAATAAGAATTCGTTTTGAACAATAGATGTCTTTCACATCCAACTATAACAATGAGTAACTTTAAATGGCAGTTCCAAAAAAACGTACTTCGATATCAAAAAAGCGTATTCGTAAAAATATTTGGAAAAGGAAAGGATATGTGGCGGCGTTAAAAGCTTTGTCATTAGGGAAATCTCTTTCTACCGGTAATTCAAAAAGTTTTTTTGTACGACAAACAAATAAGTCCTAAAATATCGGAATAATCAGAATGGGTTTGACTCAAAAAAAGGGCTCAGAAATTTGTTAATATCAAAGTGAATATAAAATGAATAATTGGCAGTCCCTATTCTAATCAATATGAAATAGACCCTTCAATTTTATATTTATAAAAGAATTCTTCTGTTTTCTGAATTCTAAAAAATAAACAAATAAAAAATAAAAAAGAAAAAAGTACAAAAATTTTTATTTTTTTCTATTTTCGCTCAAATTTTGGTGATGGGGAGTCTTCTTTTCCCCATCGACCTTTACAACAATGAAAAATTTTTATGTTTATCGGGAAGGCCAGATATAAGATTTTTAGTTCAAATTAATGAAGTGTTGAAACAAATTTATTCCATGTTAAAAATTTTTGGATAACTTTCTGGCTTCTTCATTTATTTACTATATGGAATGGGTTTTATATATATTTCCAATTTTCAATATCAATAAAAGAACTTAATTGTTGCAATATTACTATTAAAACGGATTTGATTGAATTGACTTGTTCAATCTCGACGATTGAATAGAAATAGGGTATTATGAGTTCGAGCAAGCCGCTATGGTGAAATCGGTAGACACGCTGCTCTTAGGAAGCAGTGCTAGAGCATCTCGGTTCGAGTCCGAGTGGCGGCATGCCATCTTCTAAAAGAGATCCAATAGATCCTATAATCAAAATAAAGTAAATTCCCCATCTCTATTTCTTAATTAATATAGGGGATTCCCTCCCCCTTTTTCATTTTTATGATATTTTCAACTTTAGAGCATATATTAACTCATATTTCTTTTTCTATTGTTTCAATTGTAATTACACTTCATTTGATAACCTTATTGGGCAATGAAATCATAAAACCATATGATTCGTCAGAAAAGGGGATGCTAGCTACTTTTTTATGTCTAACAGGCTTATTAATGACTCGTTGGATTTATTCAGGCCATTTCCCACTAAGTGATTTATATGAATCATTAATTTTTCTTTCATGGAGTTTCTCCCTTATTCATATAGTGCCTTATTTCAAAATAAGAAAAAATGATTTAACCACAATAACTGCCTCAAGTACTATTTTTACCCAAGGCTTTGCTACTTCGGGTCTTTTAAATGAAA